GACAGGGTGCAAATATCTCAATTTCACCCTTTTAGATACTCTTTCAGACTCATTGCCGATACTGAGTAGTAGTCAAAAATTTGTATCCATTTTTCATGATATGATGCATGGATCAGATATATCACGGCCAATTCCTCAGAAGATTCTTCCACAATGGACTCCGATAAGTGAGATTTCGAGTCAATGTTTACAGAATCTTCTTCTGTCCGAAGAAATGATTCATCGAAATAATGAGTCACCCGTTCCATTGATATGGGCACATCTGAGATCAACAAATGCTCGGGAGTTCCTCTATTCCATCTTTTTCCTTCTTCTTGTTGCTGGATATCTCGTTCGTATACATCTTCTCTTTGTTTCCCGAGCCTCTAGTGAGTTACAGACAGAGTTAGAAAAGATCAAATCTTTGATGATTCCATCATACATGATGGAATTTCGAAAACTTCTGGATAGGTATCCTACATCTGAACTGAATCCTTTCTGGTTAAAGAATCTCTTTCTAGTTGTTCTGGAACAATTAGGAGATTCTCTGGAAGAAATACGGGGTTCTGCTTCTGGTGGCAACATGCTATTGGGTGGTGGTCCCGCTTATGGGGTCAAATCAATACGTTCTAAGAATAAATATTGGAAGATCAATCTCATCGATCTTGTAAGTATCATACCAAATCCCATCAATCGAATCATTTTTTCGAGAAATACGAGACATCTAAGTCGTACAAGTAAAGAGATCTATTCATTGATAAGAAAAAGAAAAAACGTGAACGGTGATTGGATTGATGAGAAAATAGAATTCTGGGTCGCGAACAGTGATTCGATTGATGATGAAGAAAGAGAATTCTTGGTTCAGTTCTCCACCTTAACGACAGAAAAAAGGATTGATCAAATTCTATTGAGTCTGACTCATAGTGATCATTTATCAAAGAATGACTCTGGTTATCAAATGATTGAACAACCGGGATCAATTTCCTTACGATACTTAGTTGACATTCATCAAAAGGATCTAATGAATTATGAGTTCAATAGATCCTGTTTAGCAGAAAGACGGATATTCCTTGCTCATTATCAGACAATCACTTATTCACAAACCTCGTGTGGGGCTAATAGTTTTCATTCCCCATCTCCTCATGGAAAACCCTTTTCGCTCCGCTTAGCCCTATCCCCTTCTAGAGGTATTTTAGTGATAGGTTCTATAGGAACTGGACGATCCTGTTTGGTCAAATACCTAGCGACAAACTCCTATGTTCCTTTCATTACGGTATTTCCGAACAAGTTCCTGGATGACAAGCCTAAAGGTTATCTTATTGATGATATCGATATTGATGATAGTGACGATATCGATATTGATGATAGTGACGATATTGATGATAGTGATGATGACCTTGATATTGATACGGAGCTGCTAACTATGTATATGACGCCGAAAATAGACCGATTTGATATCACCCTTCAATTCGAATTAGCAAAAGCAATGTCTCCTTGCATAATATGGATTCCAAACATTCATGATCTGCATGTGAATGAGTCGAATTACTTATCCCTCGGTCTATTAGAGAACTATCTCTCCAGGGATTGTGAAAGATGTTCCACTGGAAAGATTCTTGTTATTGCTTCGACTCATATTCCCCAAAAAGTGGATCCCGCTCTAATAGCTCCGAATAAATTAAATACATGCATTAAGATACGAAGGCTTCTTCTTCCACAACAACGAAAGCACTTTTTCATTCTTTCATATACTAGGGGATTTCACTTGGAAAAGAAGATGTTCCATACTAACGGATTCGGGTCCATAACCATGGGTTCCAATGCGCGAGATCTTGTAGCACTTATCAATGAGGCCCTATCAATTAGTATTACACAGAAGAAATCCATTATAGAAACTAATACAATTAGATCAGCTCTTCATAGAAAAACTTGGGATTTTCGATCCCAGATAAGATCGGTTCAGGATCATGGGATCCTTTTCTATCAGATAGGAAGGGCTGTTACACAAAATGTACTTCTAAGTAATTGCCCCATAGATCCTATATCTATCTATATGAAGAAGAAATCATGTAAGGGAGGGGATTCTTATTTGTACAAATGGTACTTCGAACTTGGAACGAGCATGAAGAAATTCACGATACTTCTTTATCTTTTGAGTTGTTCTGCCGGATCGGTCGCTCAAGATCTTTGGTCTTCATCCAGACACGATGAAAAAGATTGGATCACTTCTTATGGATTCGTTGAGAATGATTCTGATCTAGTTCATGGCCTATTACTATTATTACTATTAGAAGTAGAAGGCGCTCTGGCGGGATCCTCACGGACAGAAAAATATTGCAGTCAGTTTGATAATAATCGAGTGACATTACTTCTTCGGTCCGAACCAAGGAATCAGTTAGATATGATGCAAAATGGATCTTGTTCTATCGTTGATCAGAGATTTCTATATGAAAAATACGAATCGGAGTTTGAAGAAGGGGAAGGGGCCCTTGATCCGCAACAGATAGAGGAGGATTTCTTC